GCCCTTGTTATGAATGTACTCGAAAAAAGAACTAGATTGTGTACTGATAAGACTAAAAAAGAATACTTACCAAAAATATATGATCCTTTCGTCAATGGACCCTACCGCGGACGAATCCAAAAATTGTTTACACTTTCAAGTTCAAGCATAAATGAAGCTTCTGTAAAAAATTATAAGATTTGGATAAATAAAATTCATGGTATCCTTCTTATTAGTAATTACTTAGAATTTGAACAAAAAATAAATTCATTTGATAGAAAATCATTAACAACAGAAATTTTTTATTTATTAAATTTAATCAATGAATTGGTTGTAAAATACACATCAAATTTAAATTTTAAAAGACTTTTTTTAGTTACAGAACACGAACAAGTAAGAATTGATTCAGAGGATCGAATCCAAATTTTAAAATTATTATTTGATGCAATTAGAACTGTTCCCAACGATAAAATGATTAAAAAAAAATCTATTGGAATAAAAGAAATTAATAAAAAAGTTCCTCGATGGTCATACAAATTAATCAACGATTTTGAACAACAGGAGGGGGAAACCGAAGAAACTGTGGTAGAGGATCATCAGATTCGTTCAAGAAAATCCAAACGTGTAGTGATTTTTACTGATAACCAACAAAATACTGATGCTTATACTAATACCAAAGAAACTAATAATACTGATCAAACAGGCGAAGTTGCTTTGATACGTTATTCCCAACAATCGGATTTTCGTCGAGACATAATCAAAGGCTCCATGCGCGCTCAAAGACGTAAAACAGTTACTTGGAAACTCTTTGAAGCAAATGCGCATTCCCCTCTTTTTTTGGACCGAATAGACAAATCTTTTTTTTTTTTTTTTGATATTTCTGAACGGATGAAAAAAATTTTTAAAAATTGGATGTGGAAAAACACAGAATTCACAATTTCGAATTATACAGAGAAAAAGACAAAAGAAAGCGCGAAAAAAAAAGAGGAGGACAAAAAAGAAGAAGACAAAAGAAAGGAGAAAGTGCGTATACAAATAGCGGAAGCCTGGGATAGTATTTTACTTGCTCAAGTAATGAGAGGTTTTTTATTAGTAACCCAATCAATTCTTAGAAAATATATTATATTACCTTCATTGATAATAGCTAAAAATATCGTCCGTATACTATTATTTCAATTTCCGGAATGGTATGAGGACTTAAAGGATTGGAATAGAGAAATGCATGTTAAATGTACCTATAACGGCGTTCAATTATCAGAAAAAGAATTTCCAAAAAACTGGTTAACAGACGGCATTCAGATCAAGATCCTATTTCCTTTTCGTCTTAAACCTTGGCACAGATCTAAGTTACGAGCCCCTTATAATGATCCAATGAAAAAGCAAGGTCAAAAAAATGATTTTTGTTTTTTAACAATTTTTGGAATGGAAGCTGAACTACCTTTTGGTTCTCCCAGAAAAAAACTTTCATTTTTTGAACCGATTTTAAAAGAACTCAAAAAAAAAATTAAAAAATTGCAAAAGAAATGTTTTATAATTCTAGGAATTTTTAAAGAACAAACAAAATTGTTTCTAAATGTCTCAAAAAAACCAAAAAAATGGATCATTAAAAACATTCTGTTTATAAAAGAAATAATAAAAGAACTCTCAAAAATAAACCCAATTGTATTATTTGGATTAAGAGAAATAGAAGTATATGAATTGAGTGAAATTAAAAAAGATTCAATAATCAGTAATCGGATGATTCAGGAATCGTCCATTCAAATTAGATCTCAGGATTGGACAAATTTTTCATTAACAGAAAAAAAAATGCAAGATCTGACTGATAGAATAAACACAATCATAAATCAAATAAAAAAAATTACAAAAGACAAGAAAAAGGGATTTATAACTTCAGATAGAAATTTGAGTTCTAACAAAATAAGTTATGATGATAAAAGATTGGAATCACAAAAAAATATTTGGCAGATATTAAAAAGAGGAAATGCTCGATTAATCCGTAAATCCCATTATTTTATAATATTTTTCATTGAAAAGATATACATAGATATCTTTCTATCTATGATTAATATTCCTAGTATCAATACACAACTTTTTCTTGAATCAACAAAAAAAATTATTAATAAAAACATTAACAGTAATGAAGCAAATCAAGAAAGAATTAATAAAACAAATCAAAGTTTAATTAAATTTATTTCGATTATAAAAGAGTCACTTTCTAATACTAATATTAGTCTTAGTCAAAAAAATTCAAAGACTTTTTTTGACTTATCTTACTTTTCACAAGCATATGTATTTTACAAATTATCACAAACCCAACTTATTAAGTTAGAGAAATTGAAATCCGTATTTCAATATAATGGAACCTCCCTTTTTCTTAAGAATGAAATAAAGGATTTTTTTGTTATAAGACAAGAACTATTTCATTCCGAATTAAGACCTAAGAATCTTCGCAATTCTGGAATGAATCAATGGACAAATTGGTTAAGGAGTCATTATCAATATCAATGTGATGTATCTCAAATTAAATGGTCTAGAGTAGTACCACAAAAATGGCGAAATATATTGAACTGTATAGCTCAAAATAAAGATTTATATAAAGATTTGTGTGATTTATATGAAAAAGATGAATTAATTCACTACGAAAAAAAAACAAAAATTGAAACAGATTTATTATTGAATCAAAAGGATAATTTTAAAAAACAATATAGATATGATCTTTTAGCATATAAATCTATAAATTCTGAAACTAAGAAGTACTCTTCAATTTATGGATCACCATTACAAGTAAAAACTAACCAAGATATTTTTTATAATTACAAGACGCATAAACAAAAATCATTTAATATGGTAGAAGATGATATTCGAGATATGGATAAAAATACGGATAGAAAATTTTTTGATTGGAGAATTCTCGATTTTTGTCTTAAAACGAAGGTCGATATTGAGGCCTGGATCAATATTGATACTGACACTAACAGTAATAAATATACTAAGACTAGGGTTAATAAGTATCAAATAATTGATAAAATCAATAATAAGGGTCTTTTTTATCTCACACTTCAGCAAGATCAAAAAATCAACCTATCCAATCAAAAACCCCTTTTGGATTGGATGGGAATGAATGAAGAAATACTAAGTCGTCCCATATCAAATCTGGAACTTTGGTTCTTGCCAGAATTTGTGAGACTTTATAATACGTATAAAATGAAACCGTGGGTTATACCAATTAAATTACTACTTTTTAATTCTAATATAAAAAAAAATGCTAGTGAAAACAAAAGCATCACTGGAAATAAAAAAAGAGATCCTTTTATATCAATATCGTCGAATGAAAAAAAATCTCTTGAATTAGAAAACCGAAATCAAGGAGAAAAAGAATCCACGGGCCAAGCAGATCTTAAATCAGCTCTTTCAAACCAAGAAAAAGATGTTGAAGAAGATTATACGGGATCGGACATGAAAAAACATAGAAATAAAAAGCAATACAAGATCAATACAAAAGCGGAGTTTGATTTCTTCCTAAAAAGGTATTTGTATTTTCAATTGAGATGGGATGATTCTTTAAATAAAAAAATAATCAATAACATCAACGTATATTGCCTCCTGCTTAGACTGATAAATCCAAGAGAAATTACTATATCCTCTATTCAAAGGGGCGAAATGAGTCTGGATATTTTGACGATTCAGAAAGATGTAACTCTTACAGAATTTATTAAAAGGGGATTTTTGATTATTGAACCAATTCGTCTAACTATAAAAAATGATGGAAAATTTATTATGTATCAAACCCTCGGTATTTCATTAGTTCATAAAAGTAAACATCAAATAAATCAAAGATACCGAGAAAAAAAACATGTTGATAAGAATTCTGATGAAGTCATTACAAAACATCAAAAGATGACTGGAAATAGATATAAAAAAAATTATGATTTGTTTGTTCCTGAAAATATTTTATCGCCTAGACGTCGTAGAGAATTGCGAATTCTAATTTGTTTAAATTCTAAGAATAGACATAGAAAGGCATCTTTTTGTAATGGGAATGAGGTAAACAGTCAAGTTGTGGATAAAAGCAAAAAATATAAAAAAAAACTTATAAAATTAAAGCTATTTCTTTGGCCCAATTATCGATTAGAAGATTTAGCTTGTATGAATCGTTATTGGTTTAATACCAATAATGGCAGTTGTTTCAGTATGGTAAGGATACATATGTATCCCCGATTGAAAATTCATTAATAGTACATTTTTCCTATATTTCCCATACCATATTTGGTCTATGACGACAAAGAGATGCACGCATACATTGTCTTACATTCCATTCTGATACATGATACTAATTCAATGACATATCAATTAGATCTAGAATGAACAAAATTTTCTTATTTTAGGTCTAAACTTTTATCTTTTGTGAGTGAAGAAACCAACCATACTTTTGTATCCCCTTTCAAATCCAATTTTAAAATGAAAATAGGATTGAGTAAGTTTTATTAAATTAAAAAAATTAGAAATTAATAACGAAATACAAATTTTTGTATATACCAAATAAAAATTAGGGGCATTATTATTACTGATCAATAAAGATATCTATCAATAAAAAATATCTTAAAATAAAAAGAGGGGGGGGGGGAGAGAAAATTTCAGTTTATGGTAAAAAATTCATTCATCTCAGTTATTTCACAAGAAGAAAAAGACGAAAACAGAGGATCTGTTGAATTTCAAATAGTTAGTTTCACCAATAGGATACGAAGACTTACTTCACATTTACAATTACACAAAAAAGACTATTTATCTCAGAGAGGTTTACGTAAAATTCTGGGAAAACGCCAACGATTACTGTCTTATTTGTCAAAGAAAAATAGAATATGTTATAAAGAATTAATTAATCGGTTGGATATTCGGGAGTCAAAAACTCGTTAATTTTATTTTGGCATTTTGAATTATTTGATTTATTAGATCTTGAATTTTAATGAACTTTTTTTCGTTTTCAGCAATTCATGAAAGAATGAATCGAGGAAAAACCTATGAATATACCGGCTACAAGAAAAGACCTCATGATAGTCAATATGGGCCCCCACCACCCATCAATGCATGGTGTTCTTCGACTCATCATTACTCTAGATGGTGAAGATGTTATTGACTGTGAACCAATATTGGGTTATTTACACCGAGGAATGGAAAAAATTGCGGAAAATCGAACAATTATACAATATTTGCCTTATGTAACACGGTGGGATTATTTAGCTACTATGTTCACAGAAGCAATAACTGTAAACGGACCGGAACAGTTGGGAAATATTCAAGTACCTAAAAGAGCCAGCTATATCAGAATAATTATGTTGGAGTTGAGTCGTATAGCTTCTCATCTGTTATGGCTCGGTCCTTTTATGGCGGATATTGGTGCACAAACTCCCTTTTTCTATATTTTCAGAGAAAGAGAATTAGTATATGATCTATTCGAAGCTGCCACCGGTATGAGAATGATGCATAATTATTTTCGTATCGGAGGAGTAGCGGCCGATCTACCTCATGGCTGGATAGATAAATGTTTGGATTTCTGCGATTATTTTTTAACAAGAGTTGCTGAATATCAAAAACTTATTACACGAAATCCTATTTTTTTAGAACGAGTCGAGGGAGTAGGCATTATTGGTAGAGAGGAAGTAATAAATTGGGGTTTATCGGGACCAATGCTGCGAGCTTCCGGAATACAATGGGATCTTCGTAAAGTTGATCATTATGAATGTTACGACGAATTTGATTGGGAAGTACAGTGGCAAAAAGAAGGAGATTCATTGGCTCGTTATCTAGTCCGAATTGGTGAAATGATAGAATCCGTAAAAATTATTCAACAGGCCCTGGAAGGAATTCCAGGGGGACCCTATGAGAATTTAGAAATACGATACTTTGATAGAGAAAGGAATCCGGAATGGAATGATTTTGAATATCGATTTATTAGTAAAAAGCCGTCTCCTACATTTGAATTGCCGAAACAAGAACTTTATGTGAGAGTAGAAGCCCCAAAGGGAGAATTGGGAATTTTTCTCATAGGGGATCAGAGTGGTTTTCCTTGGAGATGGAAAATCCGCCCGCCGGGTTTTATCAATTTGCAAATTCTTCCGCGGTTAGTTAAAAGAATGAAATTGGCTGATATTATGACGATACTAGGTAGTATAGATATCATTATGGGAGAAGTTGATCGTTGAAATGATAATTGATACACCGGAAGTACAAGATATCGATTCTTTTTCTAGATTAGAATTTTTAAAAGAGGTTTATGGAATTCTATGGGTTCTTGTTCCTATTTTGACTCTTGTAGTGGGAATCACAATAGGCGTACTGGTAATTGTATGGTTAGAAAGAGAAATATCGGCAGGGATACAACAACGTATTGGACCTGAATACGCCGGCCCTTTGGGAGTTCTTCAAGCTCTAGCAGATGGGACAAAACTACTTTTCAAAGAAAATCTTTTTCCATCTAGGGGGGATACTCGTTTATTCAGTATCGGGCCATCCATAGCAGTCATATCAATTTTAGTAAGCTATTCAGTAGTTCCTTTTGGATATCACCTTGTTTTAGCGGATCTCAATATCGGTGTTTTTTTATGGATTGCCATTTCCAGTATTGCTCCGATTGGACTTCTTATGTCGGGATACGGGTCAAATAATAAATATTCCTTTTTAGGCGGTCTACGAGCTGCTGCTCAATCGATTAGTTATGAAATACCATTAACTTTATGTGTGTTATCAATATCTCTACGTGCGATTCGTTGATATATAGACATAAACTTTTCTCTATTCCTTCCTTTCAAGGAAAGGGTTGGAATGGATTGAGTAGATATCTTAATTTTTTTTTTTATTCATTATTCGGGTTGATGAACTAAATCAAATAGTTATATGAGTGAAAGAAAACAGCTTATATATAAATTCGCAGTAAAAAGATTGATTCTCATTTTCTATGTATAAGAGTTAGAGAGTTAAGCGGAAATAAACATAAACAGAAGAGACCGTTTCCCCCAAGATTGGTTGATTAGTCATCCTGACTTGAAGCGGGTTCAAAAGATCAACCGTATTGAGTTTTCACTATAATTTTTATGTATTAGCATAACGGGGGATTGAGCAAAAACGAGTGGATGGTTAGAAACACGAACATATGTAAAGGATTAGTAATGGAGATTATGTAAATTCTCCAAAAGGACATTTTTACATAATATACAAACAAAGAATACTAATTGGGGCTTTAAGTTGGTAGAAATGATCAGGCAGTACTCCCCATGACACGATTCCAATCCAGAGTATACTCCTATCCACCGATTTAATAAATAACTATTCGAAACGAAATAATCCTTTACTTTATTTTGAAAGCCCTCTTTTTCTCAGAAATAGAAAGAAGAATAGGAACGAAAAAAAAAAAAAAAAAGATATACTTTTTTTATTCTTTGTTACTTTTATTCTTTCCCATATACATATTAATAGATATATAATTTGTGTCATAATTCATTAATTAATATAGAATTTTTTTTTTCGTACGTGAAACCAACGGGTTATTTATATTTTTACAAGAAGTATTTTATTGAACAGTTAAGTTATTACTGAACAAAGAAGAATTGAAATTATTAAATTAAAGAAAGGATGAGATCAATTCAGAAGTACTTTTTTTATTTAATTTTGAATTAAAATAATTATAACAGACAGAATTCAATTGGTCTAATTTGGGACCGGCCGATAGTTATCCATCCTACAAACATATCAAGATTCAAAAAAGAATACTGACGCGGTCCCTATATTTATTTCTGGCCTTCAAGGAGCCGTATGAGGTGAAAATCTCATGTACGGTTCTGTAATAGCGATGGTAACAGTGATGGTATCACCGACTATAATTATCTAACAGTTCAAGTACAATTGATATTGTTGAGGCGCAATCAAAATATGGTTTTTGGGGATGGAATTTGTGGCGTCAGCCTATAGGGTTTATCATTTTTATTATTTCTTCCCTAGCAGAATGTGAGAGATTACCTTTTGATTTACCAGAAGCAGAAGAAGAGTTAGTAGCAGGTTATCAAACCGAATACTCGGGTATAAAATTTGGGTTATTTTATGTTGCTTCCTATCTAAACCTATTGGTTTCTTCATTATTTGTAACAGTTCTTTACTTGGGAGGTTGGAATATATCTATTCCGGACATATATGTTTCTGAGCTTTTTGAAATAAATAAAACATGTGGAGTTTTTGGAGCGATAATTGGTATCTTTATTACATTAGCTAAAACTTATTTGTTCTTGTTCATTCCTATCACAACAAGATGGACTTTACCGAGGCTAAGAATGGACCAACTATTGAATCTTGGATGGAAATTTCTTTTACCTATTTCTCTCGGTAATCTATTATTAACAACTTCTTTCCAACTCTTTTCACTGTAAAGTAACATTCTATATTCACAACGTGTCTCAAACAAGAGAAATAAACAAACATAAAACTATTCATATATATATTAATGATATGTTCTCTATGGTAACTGGGTTCATGAATTATGGTCAACAAACAGTACGAGCTGCAAGGTACATTGGTCAAAGTTTCATGATTACTTTATCCCACGCAAATCGTTTACCCGTAACTATTCAATATCCTTATGAAAAATCAATCACCGCGGAGCGTTTCCGCGGTCGAATCCATTTTGAATTTGATAAATGTATTGCTTGTGAAGTATGCGTTCGTGTATGTCCTATAGATCTACCCGTTGTTGATTGGAAATTGGAAACTGATATTCGCAAGAAACGGCTGCTTAATTACAGTATTGATTTCGGAGTCTGTATATTTTGTGGTAATTGCGTTGAGTATTGTCCAACGAATTGTTTATCAATGACTGAAGAATATGAACTTTCTACTTATGATCGTCACGAATTGAATTATAATCAAATTGCTTTGGGTCGTTTACCAATGTCAGTAATTGACGATTATACAATTCGAACAATTTTGAATTCGCCTCAAATAAATAAGTAAATCTCTTATTAACGAATAATTTATAATTACTTTACTAATAACTAATATAGAAGGAATTTAGGTTTCTTTCGTGTTGTTTGGTCAATAACTACAAATACCAACTATTGATTGGTTGGTAAGAAACGCGTCTTAATTTGGATTGAAAATCCATTAATTAATATATCCATAATTGTTTTAAAATATATCGTTTAGAATTAGAACGACTCTTTCAGATAAAGAATGAAATTAGTCCAATAATAGTACTCACATTTATTCATATCCCTTAGTATTTATTTACTTAGGATTAAATTAGGAATTGCTCAAAAATCATAAAAAAAAAAAAATTTCTGGTTGGGTCTCAATAAGGTCATGAAAAACATTTCTATTTATTTATCTCTTATTTTACATATAATGGATTTGCCCGGACCAATACATGATTTTCTTTTAGTCTTTCTGGGATCGGTTCTTATACTAGGAGGTATGGGGGTGGTATTATTTACCAACCCCATTTATTCTGCCTTTTCATTGGGAATGGTTCTTGTTTGTATATCCTTATTCTATATTCTATTAAACTCTTATTTTGTAGCTGCTGCACAACTCCTTATTTACGTGGGAGCTATAAATGTTTTAATCGTATTTGCTGTGATGTTCATGAATGGTTCAGAATATTACAAAGATTTGAATCTTTGGACCATTGGGGATGTGGTTACTTTGCCAGTTTGTACAAGTATTTTTGTTTTACTCATGATTATTATTACGGATACGTCATGGTACGGAATTATTTGGACTACAAGATCAAACCAGATTATAGAGCAAGATTTGATAAGTAATAGTCAACAAATTGGAATTCATTTATCAACAGATTTTTTTCTTCCATTTGAATTCGTTTCGATAATTCTTTTAGCCGCTTTGATAGGTGCAATTGCCGTGGCGCGACAGTAAAAAATTTATAGAATTAGCAATGCACATTAAACTCTGTTCGGTTTTATTACATTACATTTATTTCCCTTTAATTAAAGATTGTTTATGTCTAAAATAGAAATTATTCAATCTATTCTATTAATAATAGAAAATCTGCCTTTGTTCCGTACTTTTTTTTATTCTAGTCAATTGAATCTGTTGAATTGTTGTTCAGTTCATATTGAAATGAATCGAAATTGATAAGGAGTTGGTCAATGATGCTCGAACATGTACTTGTTTTGAGTGCCTACTTATTTTCTATCGGTATCTATGGATTGATCACGAGCCGGAATATGGTTAGAGCCCTTATGTGTCTTGAACTTATACTGAATGCGGTTAATATGAATTTCGTAACATTTTCTGATTTTTTTGATAGTCGCCAATTAAAAGGAAATATTTTCTCAATTTTTGTTATAGCTATTGCAGCCGCTGAAGCAGCTATTGGCCCGGCTATTGTTTCATCAATTTATCGTAACAGAAAATCAACTCGTATCAATCAATCGAATTTGTTGAATAAGTAGTATTAATCATATAAATTCTAATATTCATAAATTAGAATTACCATGACCATACATTAACGTAATAATACATGTTTTCAAAAATGTAAGAAATTAAAGTATCTTGGCTCTATCGCATGAGTCAATCCAGAAGTAGATTGATTAGAAAAATTATGATAAATTATTGATTCATCTGGTGTCTAAATATATGATTCATTTACAAGTTTACTAGATCGAAACTTTCTGACATTCAAAAATTTATAGATCCAAATGTCACATTCAGTAAAGATTTATGATACGTGTATAGGGTGTACTCAATGCGTGCGCGCCTGCCCAACGGATGTATTAGAAATGATACCTTGGGACGGGTGTAAAGCTAAGCAAATTGCTTCTGCTCCAAGAACAGAGGACTGTGTCGGTTGTAAGAGATGTGAATCCGCCTGTCCGACAGATTTCTTGAGTGTTCGAGTTTATTTATGGCATGAAACAACTCGAAGTATGGGTCTGGCTTATTAATACGTTCCAGAAAACCCTACTTGAATACATTTGATTTTTTTACCTTTACCGACAAAAACCCGCGCTCAAAAACTATTTATTTTGAGCACGGGTTTTTCTGGTCCAAGTTTATCTTGTTTTTACCATGAATAATTTTCCTTGGTTAACGCTAGTTGTAGTTTTGCCAATATTCGCGGGTTCCTTAATTTTCTTTCTCCCTCATAGAGGAAATAAGAAAATGCGGTGGTATACTATATGTATATGCATAATAGAACTCCTTCTAACAACCTATGCATTCGGTTATCGTTTCCAATTGGATGATCCATTAATGCAACTGACAGAGGATTATAAATGGATCGATTTTTTTGATTTTTACTGGAGATTGGGAATAGATGGAATTTCTATAGGACCCATTTTACTGACAGGATTTATCACAACTTTAGCTACTTTAGCGGCTCGGCCGATTACTCGAGATTCCCGACTATTCCATTTTCTGATGTTAGCAATGTATAGCGGTCAAATAGGACCATTTTCTTCTCGAGACCTTTTACTTTTTTTCATCATGTGGGAGTTAGAATTAATTCCAGTTTATCTACTTCTATCCATGTGGGGGGGAAAGAAACGTTTGTATTCAGCTACAAAATTTATTTTGTACACTGCAGGAAGTTCCGTTTTTTTATTAATAGGAGTTTTGGGTATTGGTTTATATGGTTCCAATGAACCAACATTAAATTTTGAAACATCAGCTAATCAATCGTATCCTGTAGCACTGGAAATAATATTCTATATTGGATTTCTTATTGCTTTTGCTGTCAAATCACCGATCATACCCTTACATACATGGTTACCAGACACCCATGGAGAGGCACATTACAGTACTTGTATGCTTTTAGCCGGAATCTTATTAAAAATGGGAGCATATGGATTGGTTCGGATCAATATGGAATTATTACCCCACGCCCATTCTATATTCTCTCCCTGGTTGATTATAGTAGGCACAATTCAAATAATCTATGCAGCTTCAACATCTCCCGGTCAGCGTAATTTAAAAAAAAGAATAGCCTACTCTTCTGTATCTCATATGGGTTTCATAATTATAGGAATTGGTTCTATAAGCGATACAGGACTCAACGGAGCCATTTTACAAATAATCTCTCACGGATTTATTGGCGCTGCGCTTTTTTTCTTGGCCGGAACGAGTTATGATAGAATACGTCTTGTTTATCTCGACGAAATGGGCGGAATGGCTATCGCAATTCCAAAAATATTCACGACTTTCAGTATCTTATCAATGGCTTCTCTTGCATTACCGGGCATGAGCGGTTTTGTTGCCGAATTGTTAGTTTTTTTTGGAATACTTACTAGTCAAAAATATCTTTTAATGACAAAAATATTAATTACTTTTGTAATGGCAATTGGAATGATATTAACTCCTATTTATTCATTATCTATGTTACGCCAGATGTTCTATGGATACAAGCTTTTTAATGCCCCAAACTCTTATTTTTTTGATTCTGGACCGCGAGAATTATTTGTTTCGATCTCTATCCTTTTACCTGTAATAGGTATTGGTGTTTATCCCGATTTCGTTTTATCATTATCAGTTGACAAGGTCGAAGCTATTATATCCAATTATTTTTTTCGATAGTTTTTGTGAGTAAACCAAAAAATGAAACTGAAATCCCATGATTTTAAAAATGGTTGATTGTACAATAAAAAAATGAGTCTTTTATATTCTTTTAAGTAAAATAAAAAAATTGGAATTCTATTATAACTAGATATCTTTTGAATTTGTGAGAACCGTTTGAATCAAGTAATGGAAATGATTCAAATGGTTCTTGATTGTTTACATGAAGTTTTCGTATATATACCTGTATGACGTCCTATGTTTATATTCGTCAAGTCTTTTATTCAATTAGATGTAAATGAACCATAACTATGCAACCCTATTCCTAATAGATTAACCCCAAAATAGCATATCCAAATTATAAGAAAGCCCATTGAGGCCACAATTGCAGAATTTACACTTTCAAAATTTTTATTTGTTCTAATATGTAAATAAATAGCGAATATGGTCCAAGTAATAAATGCCCAAGTTTCCTTTGGATCCCAATTCCAATATGATCCCCATGCTTCATTAGCCCATACTGCTCCCGAAAGAATACCTACGGTTAAAAGGATAAACCCTAGACTAATAATACGATAACTCCAACGATCCAATTGTTGAATCAATTGATACCTGTAATAATTTTGAGACGAAATAAAAGAAGTGTTTCGTAAGACATTGTTTCTTTCGTTCACGTATTGAATCTCACTAAAGTAAACTGACTCATTTTCTAAATTATTGCTTTTAATCCTTATGAATTTTCGAAATGTAATGACTAGAAGAGCTAGTGATAATAATGATCCACACAAAAGAGCTGCATAGCTCAATACCATCATACTTACGTGCATCATTAACCAATGGGATTGGAGAGCGGGTACTAATATCGCGGATTGATGCATTTCAGTTAAAAGACCCGAAGTAGCAAAACCTTGAGTAAAAATAGCACTTGGCGCGGTTATTGCGCTTAAATGGTTTTTCTGTTTTTTAAAATATGGAATAATATGAATAAAGGAAAAACTCCACGAAAGAAAAATAAATGATTCATATAAATCACTTAATGGTAAATGCCTCAAATACATCCAACGAGTAACTAATAATCCTGTTATGCAGAAAAAAGTAGCTATCATCCCCCTTTCTGACGAATCATCTAGTCCTACGATTTCATCGACTAATAAAATTATCAAATGAATTGTAATTACAATTGAAACGATCGAAAAGGATATATGAGTTAATATATGCTCTAAAGTTGAAAATATCATAAAAATTATTAAATTAATAAAGGCGTCCCTCAATTATAGGAATTGAAATCGGGAATTGAATTCATTATAGGACTTACTCTATGCCATGCCGCCACTCGGACTCGAACCGAGATGCTCTAGCACTGCTTCCTAAGAGCAGCGTGTCTACCGATTTCACCATAGCGGCTTATTCGAAACCATAATAACCTATTTTTATTCAATCGTCGAGCTTGAAGGAGTTAATTCAATCCAATATTTTTTTTTAGGAAACCATTCAAATTGATGAATAAAAACTTGTTTAAAAATTAGGGATTAAAACGTTTCCGTTAACGTTAATAATATTGATTTTTCTTATTATTATCTTTTTATTTAGTTATCTTATTATTATCTTTTTATTTAGTTATTTAGTATTTTAGGATGTCAATTTTATTTAACTGAACTAACAATGTATTTTTTCGTAGGCTATTACTTTATGCTCTCCTAAAACTAAAATGTAACAGTTGTAACTAGATAATTTTTACTTCAATCCCTGGATATAAGTAAAAAAAATGTTCTGCCTCGTTTGCATTTTTTAATGATTAATTTCTTTTATCATTTATTTTATTAATCTAAAATAAAAAATTCATTTTATCGATTAATAAAAAAATAGAATTTTTATATAACACAATTTTAGCGATACACTCAAAAGATTTATGTAAATATTTGCATAGTTAGGTTGCGTTAGGATTTTTTGTTGTGTAGAGAATTTGCGTTAAGATTTAGCAAACCCATTAAGTTAGGTATTTGGGATGGTCGTATTAATCATATAAAAAAATTTCGTATAGAAATTGTACCGTACTTCAAAATATTTTCTAAATTTTTTAATTAATATACATATATTATATCTTGATCGATCTTCCAATCGAAACATAGGATCTAAAATAGATCACTCAAAATTGGCGCATTCGTCATATAACTACCTAAAAATGTAAACGGGGCTTTTATTAATTTAATTGGGTTTAAGGAATTTATATAGTGATAATAATTTCTAAAACCCAAAATAATGGTTTAAAAGATTATAAAAAACATTTTAAACTTAATTATAAAAAACATTTTAAACTTAATCAATTAGTTTCAACGACCTCTTCTTTATAATATAAAATCAAAAATATAACTAAAAAAAAATTCTTTTTATTATTGAGTAAGGGCGATGGGGAAAGTGATAATCCCCATCCGGAAAATGATAAAACATACTAAAATGAAAGGCGAAACCTTGCGCTTGCGTTTACCCCTTTTTCAAACAAAAAAGTACCATTCATTTTTAGAATTCAGTAGACAACAGAATTCTTATCTATATCAGAAACGAAAGAAAAATTTGGCTTCAAATTAAAGTAAAACAAATTCAATTTTATATTCGTTTAAATTAAAACATTATGAGACTAATTCTTTTTTATTTTTTTTTTTTTTTTTTAATGTATATTGTTTATATTGTAATTTATCTTATATATTAATATTTATTCTTTTACTATACTATTATGATGTTAATATTAATTATAATTGATAAATATTATTTATCATTTTTATAACTTATAAATCTTATAAATAAACTATAAACAAAATTATATCACTTTATTAGTTATTAGAACGATTCAGATTATTTATTTCTTACACAAAAAAAACTTTTCGAACTCCCGGTAGAAAGAGATTTCGCTAACGAAAAAGCTTTCAATGCTGCCCTATATCCCTTCCTTTTCCAAATATTTTTACGAATACGCTTTTTTGAAATAGAGGTGCGCTTTTTTGGAACTGCCATTAAAAAGTTATAATAGGTTTTTCGGTTGGATGTGAAAGACATCTATTGTTCAAAATCAATTGTTCTTTACTATTCTCTATCTATTTTTTCTCTAAATTAGACTCCAAAAAAAAGGGGGGGGGGGTAAAAATCACATAAAATATTAATAAGAACGATAAGGTACACTATGCCAAATAGATTGAAGTTGATAAAATAAAAAAAAAATAATAATAAAAAAAAAAAAAAAAAGAAAGATTGTCCGTTTCGTTTTCTTTCTATTTTCGTCGTGTTACATTTATACATGTAATAAAAAAATCTAAAAGTTTAATAACCCAACCCTTCTCCCGCTTAATTAAAAAAGAAAAAAACTTTAATAATTTTTTCTATTATATTAATTAATTTAATATTAATTTAATTCTTCAAGCTCGAAGAAAGAGTCCACAAAATTTTAATTATCAAATGAGACTAGTAGTTAATCTGTTAAAGGATACAAAATACATAATTTAAAGGCATTTTATTTGCCCCCCTTTTTTTTCCGTAAAATTAAAGTGTTGGATATCATAGCATTTCCTACAAATAGCTTTTATTGTAATAGAAGACAAACAATTAGTTACAAAACAAATTGGTTAATGATTCTAAATAACCGAATTACAATAAATAGTTTTAGTTATGGGCTTTATGATTCATATCAAATACTGTTTTTGGTATAATTATTTATCCTTGTTCTATAGATATAAAAAAATTATTGTAATACGTAATAATTAAAATGAAAATTAGAATTTTCATTTTTTATCTTCATAAAATTTTATTTAAAAATTTTAATTTAATATTTCAGTATTAATAAAATTAAATACGGATTTTTTTTTCACTAGTGACTTATTTATATCATTTGACCAATTATAACCTCTTGATTTTAAATATTTGAAGTAGTTTGGAAAGATTCAGAATAATTAAGGCTAGAAAATTCTATTTAAGTTTTATTTTATATATCTTAATTTTTTTTTATTAACCGACCCCTTTCAAAAGAAAATAAATAAGAACCGGTGACTCAGAAACAATTAATTAAGATAATTTTTTTTTTTATTTTTTTATGGAATATACATATCAATATTCATGGATTATACCTTTCATTCCACTTCCAGTTCCTATCTTAATTGGAACAGGACTTCTACTTTTTCCAACGGCAACAAAAAATCTTCGCCGTATGTGGGCTTTTCCTAGTGTTTTATTATTAAGTATAGTTATGGTTTTTTCAGCCCTTTTTTCTATTCAGCAAATAAATAAAAATTCTGTCTATCAATATGTATGGTCTTGGACCATCAATAATGATTTTTCTTTAGAATTTGGCTGCTTGGTTGATCCACTTACTTCTATTATGTCGATATTAATCACTACTGTTGGAATTATGGTTCTTATTTATAGTGACAATTATATGTCTCATGATCAGGGATATTTGAGATTTTTTGCTTATATGAGTTTTTCCAATACTTCAATGTTGGGATTAGTTACTAGTTCTAATTTGATACAAATTTATATTTTTTGGGAATTAGTTGGAGTGTGTTCTTATCTATTAATAGGTTTTTGGTTCACACGACCCAGTGCCGCGAATGCTTGTCAAAAAGCGTTTGTAACTAATCGTGTCGGGGATTTTGGTTTATTATTAGGAATTTTGGGTTTTTATTGGATAACAGGTAGTTTCGAATTTCGGGATTTGTTTGAAATATTCAATAACTTGGTTTATAATAATGAAGTTAATTTTTTATTTGTTACTTTATGCGCCTCCCTATTATTTGCCGGCGCTGTTGCTAAATCCGCCCAATTTCCCCTTCATGTATGGTTACCTGATGCCATGGAAGGGCCTACCCCCATTTCGGCTCTTATACATGCCGCTACTATGGTAGCAGCAGGAATTTTTCTTGTAGCTCGGCTTCTTCCTCTTTTCATAGTTATACCTTACATTCTAAATCAAATAGCTTTGATA